TATTTTGTCTCGCCGGGGACTTCAAATAAAAATAAAAAGAAGCTAAGCGAAGAGCGGAAAGCTTATTTAAATAACATAATTAAATTTAAATAGCATAACATAAAAAGGTAAGCTTTTCGTTTGCTGGGAAGTCATTACTAAACTAATGGTTCCCGCCTGAAGGGGTGATTGAAGCTAGACTATAAAAATTAGAAATTCTGTATACATGGACCCCCCCTTTTTCACCTTCTTTTCAACTGCCAGTGCCAGATCTTATGAATTCGGGTCAATTGAATCTCAACTGTTCCAATTTTGTCTCTTGAAGAAGTAAATGAGTTATATTGAGTTCTATTCTATTAGAATAGAAATATGTGTTTTTAATATTTAAAAATTTAAAATTGTTAAATGTAATTTGTAATTTAATATTGTTTAATTTAATATTGTTTAATGTATATATTGTTTAATGTATATATATATATATATATATGATATGTTATCATATGTGCTTTTTTATTCCTTAATTCCTTACTTGACAACAGTAAGAAATTAAGTAATAAACTGAGAAAAAGAATAAAAAAGAAATTTTAAATTAAATAATAAAAAATGGGACTTCAATCATAGGAATGATAATGGAAATTTCTCTTGTTGTTGTTGCTTCAATAACAAGTATTTTTGATTGATATAAATTCCAAATTTAATCGTTTGATCTATGAAGGATTCATTGGAATAAAAGAATAAATGTCCCGGCCAGTACTTAAGCGGATCAGGCCGGGAGAATAAACCTTTCGTATAAAATCAAAAAACTAAGATATTCTTTCTATTGAGGAGATCCATTTTTAGTCATTATCTATATTGAATTCCTGATCAATTGCTTTTTTCTATCTTTTTCTTATTTTTCTTATACATATTTTCTTATACATAATATATTTATACTATAATATATTTATATATATATTTATAATATATTTATATATATATTTATTTTTTTATTTAGTATAAATATATACCTTTATTTTTATTTTATTTAAATATTAAATACTTTGTTTAAGTTTAAATTTAAATAACTATTTAAATAATTTCTATTATTTAGTAGAATATTTTAGAATATTTCGAATTTCTATTTTAATAATATAATAATAAATTCTATCATTAAAATAGAATAATGTAATAAAATAAATAATAATAATTAAATAATAATTATAAAGTTTAATAAGATTAAATAAAAAATGAAAAAATAAAATAAAGAAAAGAAGGTGGATTTTTCTCAATCTTTATTTCACGTGTTACATCACATAACAAATTTTCAATTTGGAATTAGGAGAGATGGCTGAGTGGACTAAAGCGGCGGATTGCTAATCCGTTGTACGAATTATTTGTACCGAGGGTTCGAATCCCTCTCTTTCCGCTTTCTCTGATCACTTGGGATTTTCGAATTTGAAAAGATTCTCATCCCTTGATTTTATCATAGTTAAATGTATGAAACAAATAAGATTATTAAGAATTTATTTAGAAAAAAGCAAAAAAAAACTAGAAATTTTTTATTCCTCACGTCCAGGATTGCGTCCTGGATCATTAGATAAGAATCCAAAGATAAAAAGGGAAACAAAGAATATCACTACTGTGTAAACAAAGAGTTTGAGAGTAAGCATTACACAATCTCCAAGATCATTTTTTTTTGAAAAAGGGGAATAGATTACCTATTTTTTACCACATATACCATTTTATTTGTTTTGACACCCCGAAAAATGAAAAATAAAATGAAGTCTTTTCTTGAAAAGTCATTTTATTTTAACGAATTTATTTGTAATAAGATTTTTATTCATTCGTTACCCGAAATTTCTTGTCATATCAATAATTAGGTATTGTGGAGTACCTAATAGTCCATACTCACTGGAAGGTCAGAACGGGGAAAAGGCTGATCCAAATTCATCGCTGCGGTTATTCATTCAATATACAAGAATTTAGATTTTTGAATCGAGGGTTCGTAATGTAAGACTTATCTGATCTTATCAATTTTTAGAATTTTTTTATCGAATACATCATCAATTTAGCAGAGTATTAAAGATTTCATCGAAAACTTACAGCGGCTTGCCAAACAAAGGCTAAGAGAAAAAAGAGTACAGGTATGACAGGCATAACATCTACGATTGGATTGAAAATGGCATAAGCTTCGGGCAATTTGGCGAAGAAGAAACTACTCGAATAAAGGACAGAATTAAGACAGATACCGATTAAACTAAAGATATTAAGCATAACAAGCATTTCGTTCTTTCTTGTGGATTAGATAATTTTGAGTTATTTTTATAAGGGAAAAATGAAAAAGGCAGATCAAGAAATCCTCCTTTTTCTTCGGTTCGGACTCTCCCAAATAAAAAATCCCTCCCCCCATTATCATTCTAAAATGAGAATATAAGGAATTCAACTTTCATACAATATCTTAATTGAATTCTATGTAATGATCAATGAATTTTTTTGATTCTATATCTACATGTCTTGAATCCTAGCAACAAAATATCCCATATGTTTTTATGTATTTGGGTTGGGATTGACGAATAACCAATACCAATATTAGTGTTGATTAGTATCGAATAGAAATCAAAATGGGGCGTGGCCAAGCGGTAAGGCAGCGGGTTTTGGTCCCGTTATTCGGAGGTTCGAATCCTTCCGTCCCAGATCGTCTTTCATGAAACGAAAGATGGGATCACACTGCATTCCACATGAAACAAGAATTTGCTAAAGGGAAAAATCTTTTCTTATTAATTTGCAGAATGGTTCTAAGAATCATATCTGAGAATTCGTTTGGTTTCTCACAAACGGAATCAAGTGTCAAATGTGGGTAAAATTAAATATCTTTATTTTCATTCAAAAAAGAGATTTTTGGTCTATTATATCATAAACATTCAGGATATGCTCATACTACTCATATTCATTTCATATTCATTTTGAAGTTAGTTCCTTAGAGAAACTTTATGTCCCATATCTAATACCTATGAAATGGGAATTATCACATGATGCATTCTGAATCACAATGTGAGAGAAAGACCTCTCTATTCTCTTTCCCCAAACCTAAAGTCAATAAAAAGAAAATAAATGGTATCCCGCCCAATTCCACATAGAATGTAGAGATTAAAGAGTGGGGAGTTTTGAATTTCATCACAGGTCTTAAAACTTCTAATTAAAGTTGGGTTGGCGTGGAAAAAAAATAGGAAAAACAGATTGATCTGGACCTTATTTTTTTGTATCTTAGATATTAGCTGGTTCAAATGAACCATTGTAAATCAATGTAATGTAGTGATTGGGGAGAAATTCGTATATTCCATCTACTTGACTTTAGAATTGATCGAAAAATTCTTGAAGAAGTAAAAAAAAAATCTGTATAAAAAACAAGGCCTATGCCTATATGATATATATTATGTATTTTTATTGTATTGTTGTATTTCAGTAACAAGGGCTTTTCGGTTAAGTGAAAAGGATCTGTGATTTTTTAAATATCTATTAAATATCTATAATTAGAATTACCCCGGCTAAGGTAAGAACTCTTAGTTGTATATGATGGATCCGAAAAGATCATACTTCTCTGATTCTTGATTCAGATTTTCTCTTTCAGATGAAAGAAAGAATAACAATAACGTAAGGAACTCCATTTTACCTTACACGAGATCTTTTTTTTTTTTACTTCATTTTTTTTTTCTTGATTGGTACCGGAATTGATACTGGAAGAAGTATGAGAAATCCATATTATCAATATTTCGACTTTTTCGGGTCATTGGAATAGCTTATTTGGTTACTAATTGATTTGATTTCGGGATTGGAAATCATTAGTATTCTACTATAGAAACGGAAACCTCTTTTGGAGGTTTATAGTTTATTTGTTCGAGAAAACTGGATCCTTCATGATTGATCGTCTCGAACAATCTGTTGAAGATGTAAATAATAAGTCTTAAACAAACTCGTTTATTCGTCTTATTTATAAATATATTCGTCTTATTTATAAATATAAATAAAAATATTCTATCATATGATAGAATATGGGGTTAAATTAAATAAATTAGATCCTTGCTGACCCTTATCCGGATAAATACTTATTTATCCATAGATAGAAAGTATGGACTATTATATACCGGTTGAACCAATGACTATTCATGATTTTATATTGAATCAATTCCATACCGCTTTGCAATTTCAATTAGAGGAATGTTATGGTAAAACTTCGTTTGAAACGATGTGGTAGAAAGCAACGTGCGACTTGAAGGACATGATCGGCTGTGGATTTTTACATCCGCCATCTTCTATAGTAATGAAGATGCTCTTGGCTCGACATAGTTTGTTCTGCCCGGAACCTAATTTGTGTTGGGTTATAAGTAAATAGTACATTATGAAGCTCGAGAAGAAAGGATTGATTCATTTTTCAAGGGAAAGAATCTAGGGTTAGTGAAAATCAATAAGTTAGACCAACTTTGTAAGTATATCCTCACTATATATAATATAAATTCTAAATTGAAAGGTTCAAATTCAGAACAAGTTTGAAAAGTCAAATTTTTAGAAATTGGTAAAACTATTTCGATGAAAAGTGTATCACAAGGGAATCAATCGTTCGTATTCTATTTATATAGAAAGAAATAACAAAAAAAGGTATGTTGCTGCCATTTTGAAAGGAATAAGGATCCCCGAGGTAATGTCTAAACCCAATGATTTCACAAAGCGAAGATAAAGGATTCCGAAACAAGGAAACACAATTTTCAATTGTCTCAACAATTGGATCAGACTGAGGAATAAAAATAGATTCGAAATGAGACAAACAAAAGAGTTTAGAGACGGCTCAATAAATGTCTAAGGATTTTCTTGTCAGAATTACCCAACTTGAGTTATGAGTATGAATGAGATTTCTTCCTTTTTCTGTAAGGAAGAAGAAAAAAGTACTAAATTCAAATCATAGTAAAATTCATGATTTTATGGATCCACTTGCTATTATATACAGAAATTAGAATCATTTTTCTCGAGCCGTATGAGGAAAAAACCTCCTATACGTTTCTAGGGGGGGCGTTGTTTATTTACATCTATCCCAATGAGCCATCTATCGAATCGTTGCAATTGATGTTCGATCCCGAAGAGAAGGAAGAGATCTTCGAAAAGTAGGTTTTTACGATCCGATAAAGAATCAAACTTATTTAAACGTTCCTGCTATTCTATATTTCTTTGAAAAAGGTGCTCAACCTACAGGAACTGTTTATGATATTTTAAGGAAGGCAGAATTCTTTAAAGAAGGAACTTCGAGTTAATTAAAGTAAAAAACAAAATTATTAAATAAATAAAATAAAGTAGGGAAGGGTAACTAGTATCTATCCTTGTGTAATTATTTATATTTACACACCATTTGCCTTTTTCTTGCTTTATTCATATTTTGGTGGGGGAATTGAATTTAACAACAAACAAGGGGTTAAGCTTGCTTATCGTACTTTTATTGATTGAATAAACCGGGGATTTTTTCTTTACCTTTTCCTTCATTTTTTCCATTTCAATTTCTTATTTATGTTTATGTTGTGCCAATCCAACACAATTATTTTATTTACTTTATTTATTTTCTCACCATTGCATTTATATTGACAATGGTGTATCGAACAAATATAATTCGATCGTAGATAAATAGGGCTGTTTATCCCCACCCCATATTGGTTTTTTTTGTTTCCTTCACTCAAATGATGGGTTTGCCTTGCTGCATTTACTCTCATACAAGATGTATTTTCTTAAGTAAAATCAAAAAAGAATTTGATAAAAAATGGGTGGTCTGTCATAATTTTTACATTTAGATTGGGAATATTTTTAATCTGATCTGCTCATTTTGGTATTTTGTGTTTATAATTGATCAGAAAATCTTTCTTTTCGATGTGTTGCTAGTTCAATGTTTTGATAGGGTCGTGCAGTGCAATTCAATTGATTTTTGTATTTCGATCGTATCTACATATTCTATTTATCCGGGTTGCTAACTCAACGGTAGAGTACTCGGCTTTTAAGTGCGACTATGATCTTTTACACATTTGGATGAAGCAACGAATTCGTCCAGACTATTGGTATAGTCTATAAGACCACGACTGATCCTCAAGGGTAATGAATGGAAAAAACAGCATGTCGTAATAAAATCAATTTCTTATTTTATTAATTTATTTAATTTGAAATGAAAGTCAAAGTTAAAGTAGAACTTTGAGTTTATCCTTACCGGATCGTTACAGTTCCAAAAGATTGTTTTGATTTTTGGAAGGGGACAAATACTGTTGGGTCTAGTGAATAAATGGATAGAGCTCTATGGCTCCAATTCTGGTAAAATAAAAAGCAACGAGCTTATGTTCTTAATTGGAATGATTACCCGATCTAATTAGACGTTAAAAATGAATTAGTGCCTAATGCGGGAAAGAGTGGGTTCTCCTGTGAGTGAACCATTGATTTTTTCTTTTTTTTTTCAGAATCCTAATTATTCTTTATTATGGATTGTAGGCGGATGTGTAGAAGAAACAGTATATTGATAAAGAAAATTTATTCCAAAGTCAAAAGAGCAATTGGGTTGCAAAAATAAAGGATTTTTTCTCCTGTTGTAATTATAACGAACATAAACCAATTGGATAGAAAAGGAAGGTAAAAAGATCTGTTGATTGGACTCCCTGTTTCGTTTCCGGGGTATATATTTTTTTCTTACTATAGTATATACATAATACAATACATAATACCCTGTTCTGACCATATTGCACTATGTATGTATCATTTGATAAACCAAGAAAAACCTCCAGCCTCTGGCTCAAGTAGAAATTTAAATGGAAGAATTACAAGGATATTTAGAAAAAGATAGATCTCGGCAACAACACTTCCTATATCCGCTTCTTTTTCAGGAGTATATTTACGCGTTTGCTCATGATCATGGTTTAAATGATTCGATTTTTTATGAACCCGTGGAAATTATTGGTTATGACAATAAATCTAGTTCAGTACTTGTGAAACGTTTAATTATTCGAATGTATCAACAGAATTATTTGATTAATTCGGTTAATTATTCTAACCAAAATCGATTCGTTGGGCACAACACTTATTTTTATTCTCATTTTTTTTCTCAGATGATATCAGAAGGTTTTGCGGTCATTGTGGAAATTCCATTCTCGCTGCGATTAGTATCTTTTCCCGAAGAAAAAGAAATACCAAAATGTCAGAATTTACGATCTATTCATTCAATATTTCCCTTTTTAGAGGACAAATTATCACATTTAAATTATGTGTCAGATATACTAATACCCTATCCTATCCATTTGGAAATCTTGGTTCAAATCCTTCAATGCCGGATCCAAGATGTTCCATCTTTGCATTTATTGCGATTCTTTCTCCACGAATATCATAATTGGAATAGTCTCATTACTCCGAAGAAATCAATTTACGTTTTTTCAAAAGAAAATAAAAGACTATTTAGGTTCCTATATAATTCTTATGTATCTGAATGCGAATTTGTATTCGTTTTTCTTCGTAAACAATCTTCTTATTTAC